AGATTGTACACTTTTTTCCTATTTATCTTATTCTAAAAAAAATATGTATATAAATAACACAAATAAATAAAGTGCAGCCGGTTGGGTCCAACCTATTCTTGAAATAGACAACTCGCACACACTCCCTTTCCAAAAAAAATCAATACACCAAGCACTACACTTAGATTTATTAGATTTGTTGCTAAAATATCGGTATTAAACCCGAAACTCCCGGCAGATGGCCAGTGGCCTAAGGAAACGAAAGAATCGGTTACATTTTTCATATGCTCTCCTCTTATAGATAGGACTAACAAAGAACAGAGTTCTTTTTGTATCACTCGACTCGCCCTTTTTTGATTGATTTCTTTTTCTTAATGTTTTTCTTTGTTTTAAGTTTCCGATAAGATACTTATTAAGTTGGGTCCTAGGTCTTGTAGAAATTGCAAAATAGTTCCCCTGTTCAAACACTTCCTAAAAAGTAAAAATTCCATCGTACTAACCGAAGGACGGGAAGGAATAAAGCGAGCAAATCCACTAATTCGTCATCCTCAAATCAGTCTTTCCCGGGGTATTGTTCCAACAAATACATAATTGTAGGAATGAAGTAGTGATATAATTCACAGAAGAAAACCGAAATGAATTAATAAAATAAGAAAAAGTGTGTAATGCACTTTTTTACATTTTCGTTCTAGGGTGAAATTAAACAAAAGGATTTGCAAATAAAAGTGCTAATGCCACAACGAGCCCATAAATGGTTAAAGCTTCCATAAAAGCTAGACTAAGCAATAAGGTACCTCTTATTTTTCCTTCTGCTTCTGGTTGTCTCGCAATACCTTCTACGGCTTGGCCTGCAGCAGTACCTTGACCAACTCCAGGTCCAATAGAAGCAAGCCCTACGGCCAATCCAGCAGCAATAACGGAAGCGGCAGAAATCAGTGGATTCATGATGATAGGTTCCTCGCACCAAAAAAAAATGGTTAATGATACAATCAACCTTATTTGATCACTAAAAAATATCGAATCGAAGTAACTAAAACTTCAAAAAAAATATATAGATAGGGATAAACCCTATATAACTAATATATATATACTATCACATATACATTTGTTTCTTTCATAACGGAAACCCCCCGCATTTTTTATTGAATCAGATTCTAGAATAATTCGTCGAAAAATATACAGGAACTGTAGCTGGATTTATAGACATTACATATAGACATATATCTAGTGTGATCCCCCTAACCCATCCTTCGTAATATCGTCTATCTTTCCTCTTAGAACTCTAGTCATATATACATATGGATTTCTTATTTCTATCTATATATATATGTTACCGAACCAAGTATATTTTCTTGAACCATGCATTGCCTCAGTCGGGGTAAGCTTAAAAAAAGTCTTCTTTTTTGAAAACTAATCAATGATGACCCTCCATGGATTCCCCTATATAAGCCGCGGCTAAAGTTGCAAAAATGAGAGCTTGAATACCGCTTGTAAATAATCCAAGAAACATGACAGGGATAGGAACTACTGAAGGTACTAAAGAAACAAGAACAACAACTACTAATTCATCCGCCAATATATTTCCGAAAAGTCGAAAACTCAGAGATAAAGGTTTTGTGAAATCTTCTAGGATGTTAATTGGTAAAAGGATTGGAGTTGGTTGAATGTATTTTCCAAAATAAGACAATCCTTTTTTGGTAAGACCCGCATAAAAATATGCCACGGACGTAAGTAAAGCTAAAGCAACAGTAGTATTTATATCATTCGTGGGGGCAGCCAACTCTCCATGAGGTAACTGTATGATTTTCCAAGGTAAAAGAGCTCCAGACCAATTAGAAACAAAAATAAATAAGAACATGGTTCCAATAAAGGGAACCCAAGGCCCATATTCTTCTCCAATCTGAGTTTTACTCAAGTCTCGAATAAATTCAAGAATATATTCAAAGAAATTCTGCCCGTCGGTAGGAATAGTTTGTGGATTCCGAACAGTTATGATAACTGACCCTAATAAGATAGCAATTACTACCCAAGAAGTGATAAGTACTTGAGCATGAATTTGTAAACCTCCTATTTGCCAATATAAATGTTGGCCTACTTCTACACCTGATATATCGTAGAATCCTTTGAGTGTTTTAATGGAACATGGTATAACATTCATATTGCCCTCTGACAGAAATAAAACTTAAAGAAAAAAAATTATTTTGATTCAACCATCTCTTTTTCAACTTATCTACTTTCATCATTAATCATATATTTAAAATACCAAGAAATCACATAACATAATATCCCATTTTATCTCTTTTTAAAAATGCAAGACAAGAATAATAACCAATCTAAGAAATCAAAATAATTAACTAATCTTATTATTATAATTAACTAATCTTATTATTCTTAATCATAACATAATCATAATCAATGACTTCTTATATAGCTAGAACAACCCTGACAAATTGCGGATACTAATTTGTATTGCGGATACTAATTTGTTAAGAATCAATCGGATTGAAGCTATAACGTCATCGTTGATTGGAATCGAAATATCTGCAAGATCCGGGTCACAATTTGTATCGATTAAACAAATTGTTAGAATTCCTAAAATGACACATTCTCGAAGAGCTGTATATTCTTTTTGCTGATCAACGATGATTACAATATCGGACAACCCAGTCAGATATTTGATCCCACCCGGATATGTTTGCAAAGTCGATAATTTTCTCTTCAACATTGCTGCATCTCTTTTAGGGAGACGGTTGAGTTTCCCCATCTTTTGTTCTCCTCTTAAGTCTCTGAACTTATGAAGTCTCGTTTCTGTAGTGGACCAATTCGTTAACATACCACCGAGCCATTTTTTATTAACATAATGACATCGAGCCCTTGTTGCAGCTGAGACTACTAAATCCGCTGCTTTATTTTTGGTACCAACTGTTAAAAAGGTTTTCCTCTACTTGCTGCATCAAAAACTAAATCACAGGCTTCTGATAAAAAACGAGCAGTTCTAGTAAGATTTGTAATATGTATACCTTTACGCTTTACAGAAATGTAAGGGGCCGTTCTAGGATTCCATTTCTTAGTACCATGATCAAAACGAACTCCCGACTCCATCATCTCTTCCAAATGGATGTTCCAATACCTTCTTGTCATTTTTCCCGCGCTTTATCTTTTTTTTTTTAGAAATAACTAATTGTTCCTACGGAACCTTATAACGAGGTTGACCATTGATACATAGTCCGTAATTTTTATTTATTATTTACTTCATTTTTTTATTTAACAAAACTAGAAAGGAAAAAGAAAAAAAATCTCTGCTTAGGAATTATGAAATCGCGTAAATGAATTTTCTAATGTGTCATGGAAATTCTTTGGGCTACAAGAACAAAAAAATTCTCGATGGTGTAACAAAATATCTCTCATTTCCAACTTGAATACATTTTTCTTTTTTATTTCAAAATGAATGTTTTTGTCTTGCCTTGAATGGTGCACTAATTTTTTAAATCCGGTACCGATAGGGATAATTCCCCCCAGAACTACATTTTCTTTCAGACCCTTCAACCAATCAATACGCCCCCGTAGAGCAGCTTTTGCTAAAACTCTAGCAGTTTCTTGAAAACTTGCTTCAGATATGAAGCTTTGAGTATTCAGAGACGCCCTCGTTATGCCTAATAAAATTGCCCGATAACAGATCGCTTCGTCTAAAGCACGCCCTGCTCGTTCTGCTCGCAGCAATCCGATTAATTCTCCAGGCGAAAAAACATTAGACATTCCGTCTTCTGAAACCAACACTTTTGATGTTACTTGTCGTACAATAATTTCTAGATGTCTATTATGAATCTGCACCCCTTGAGATCGATAAACCTTTTGGATCTTATTAACCAAAGAAATACGGCTTTGGGCTATAGTTAGCTCAGCTCCAATTAAGAATCCCCAAGGAATTCCAAGAATTCTTGGTATACGTTCGTTCCAACCTTCGGCTCTCCTTTCAAGGTTCATCGATATTGAACCAATCGAACGCACTTCTAAGATTTGCTCCACTTTTGGAAGTCCCTGCGTTATGTCACCAGATCGGGATTTTTCATATATAAATGTAACTAATGTATCTCCTTCAGAAAGGGTTTCTCCATAATGTCCGTGAACAGTCGCTCCTGGAGTAGCCAAATACGGCTTAGCTGATCTTATAACTAAGGAATCGACATGAACAATTAAAATTTGACCAGATTTTTTTATATGTGTCCCATATTTAACTAGACATAGATTTTCACAAATAAATTGTCCAATGCTAATTATTGTGGATGTTTCTTCACAATAATTGTGATGTAAAAAGCACCAATTCAAATGGGATGGATTCAAAATGATGGTATTGCATGGGTTGGGATTATAAATCCTTCTATTTTCATCTATTAAACAGTATTTAAGTACTTCAAGTACTTGGAAAGTAGCTTTCAAATTATCAAGTATCCAATATTTGTTTACCAAGATCTGATTATGAGTTATTAAATAGTAAGCTGAATAAAAGTTCACTATTTTAGATACAATAGTACCTAGGGGACCCAACAAATCCCTAATTAGAATTATGGGATTAAATTCTTTTGCTGTGATGTTATATTTCGAACCATTGAATGGACATGGGCCAACTTGAGAACAATTGAATGATGACAAAATTATCAAAGCCTTATTTTGATTCAACAATGTACCAATAGTTGCTTGATGCTGAGTAACTACTGAAATCTTAACTTTCGAAAAAAAAGGGTTGATATTGGTGCAATCTAATCCATTATCGGAGATCAATCCCGAACCCGCCGTATCATACCTTTTTTCCGCATATGAAAGACTAGACTTTACTAACTCAATTTTTATGAAATTTTGAATCAGATCATTTGCCCTTACCTCAACAAGAGAAGCATGAACTTCCTCTATAGAACCATTTTTTTCTTGGTCCCAATTCAATACTAAGCAACTCCGAACTAATTGAATACTTGTGTGAAAAATTCCACGAATTGACTTTCCGTTTCCATAAAGGATATAATTGA